AATTCTCATCAGTACGAGTCAATGGAATGGCTCCCTGGCCTCTGATATCCATATAAAGGACACGACGAGCATAAATACCTTCTTTCACTTCTATTCTGACAGACTGAATATCTTTTATAAGAAATTGGAGGAAGACCCGACGATTTTTTCCAGGAAATCCCCAACGAAAGATACACACTATTCCGTCTTTTCTATCAAATCGATCATAACCACTACCTACATTCCACGAAATTGTGCACCATAAATAGGAGCTAATAAAAAGACCCGCGATTCCGTAGAAAGACATCACAATTCCTTGTGGAAAAAAAACTATTTCCTGAGACGGAAATAAAGATATCAAATTTCTACCAAGATAACTCGAGGTTCCAACCAACAAGAATCCTAATGAACCTAAAAAAAGGATAACAGCCCAGCAGAAATTACTTGTTTTTCGAGCCCCCGTTATAGGTTCTATCCATATATGTTCTGATCGACAACTCATACTTGATCCAGTTGATTTTTTTGGAATTGAGAGAATACCCCAAATGAATTTGACTTTAGTCCTTTTTTTCCGAAGTAACTCGCATCAACTAGCACTAGTTTGATGTGATCCTTTAGAAGTAATTCATTAAATTCGTTAGATCTAAACTAATAACATACCCTTCGTATGATCTCACTAAAGATAGCCAAATAGATATAGATAGACCAACTTTACAGTTCAGCTATCCGTCCATTCGGGTCTATTTGAAAATAGCTAGAATCCATTGATCCCTATAGCATTTTCTGGAGACATAAGAGTTTTTCGGCGGAAGCCGCTTATACCATATTTTGCTAAATAGATATCTGTGTTATGATACAAGCGTCAGTTTTGAAAAAAAAATAGATGAGATTTTGTGCCATCGGCTCTAAACAATCTTGTTTTTTTGAACATGAAGAAATAAAGAAGCCATTGCGATTGCCGGAAATACTAGGCCTACTAAAGGCACCAAAACAGAGGGAAAGTTAAGAGTTGTCATAGAATGGGTACCTCGATTTACTATTTGTACCTGTTATTATTATTTATATTTTATATTTATAATATAAAGATATCTTATTATATATAAAGATATCTTATTATAATTTGATAATTCTAAATTGGAATTATTATTTATACTTAATAGCTATTAAGTATAAATATAAGTATCTATCTAAGTGAGTATATAATGTAGTTTTTCATCTTTCTACATGAAAGATTTGAAAGGATATGGATGAGATATTATTTTCTTCATTTTTTGCTCTTGTCTTCGAATTTCATTTACTAAGCAAAAAGTTTCTTAAAAATTAATTAGATTCTATTTATATTTATAATTATATTGAATATATTGAAGGGTTTGTTAGAATCCCATCCATCAGGGATTCTTAGTCAAAATAGGATTATCGTAAGATATAAAAAAATAAAAAATTCTATATTTTATAGATTTTCATTATATATGACGAGAAGAGTATATTTTTTTGATTTGCCTAATTTCACGAAAATAAGAATTTCATCTTTTATCTTGTTAATAGAGGCTTCTTGATCAATAATCAGGAATATAGAAAAAGGGGCAGATTTTATGTGACTTTTGATTCTTTATATAATTAGATCTTATGTCAACAAAGAAAACCCCATTCGTCTAATTTTAACTTGGATTCCGATAAACTAATTACTTGTTTGCTCAAAATAATTGAACTTAATGTTCTAATTTTGATTCAAAGGAAAGAAAGTGTGTAGTTGAAATAACTCACTCAGAACGCTTTTTAAAGGATTACGTGGTACGATTAGATCGAATAAGCCCTTCTGGAATAAATACTCGGCCGCTTGTGAACCCTCGGGTACTGTTTTATTCAATGTTTGTTCAATTACTCTTTTACCCGCAAAGGCAATGTAGGCATTGGGTTCGGCAATAATGATATCCCCCAACATACCAAAACTAGCTGTCACCCCACCGGTAGTAGGAGATGTAAGAATTGGTACATAGAATAACTTTTTATTTGATTGATAATCATATAAAGCAGAAGATATTTTAGCCATTTGCATCAAGCTCAAACTTCCTTCTTGCATGCGTGCCCCTCCGGAAGCACACACTATAATAAGAGGTAGAAATTCTTTAGTAGCGTATTCAATCAAACGGGTAATTTTCTCCCCGACTACGGATCCCATACTACCTCCCATAAACTGAAAATCCATAACCCCAATTGCTACGGTAATACCGTTTAGTTGCCCTCTGCCTGTTTGAACAGCCTCGGTTAATCCTGTCTTTCTTTGATAAGAATCGATACGATTTTTATAAGGCTCCTCCTCCGAATGAAATTCAATGGGATCCAGAGAGACCATGTCTTCATCCATAGGCTCCCAAGTGCCCGGATCGATCAAAAGTTCGATTCTATCTGAACTACTCATTTTCAAATGATATCCACATTGTTCACAAAGATGCATCTTTGATTTAAAAAATTTCTTATAATTTAATCCAAAACAATTTTCGCATTGAACCCACAAATGCCG